GCAAAGGGGGGGTTGTTCAGAGCGGGCTCAATGGACAACGGGGATGGAATAGCTGTTGGGTGGTTAGGACATCCTATCTTTAGAGATAAAGAGGGGCGCGAACTTTTTGTACGTCGTATGCCTACTTTTTTTGAAACATTTCCGGTTGTTTTGGTAGACGGAGACGGAATTGTTAGAGCCGATGTTCCTTTTAGAAGGGCAGAATCAAAATATAGTGTCGAACAAGTAGGTGTAACTGTCGAGTTCTATGGCGGCGAACTCAACGGAGTCAGTTATAGTGATCCCGCTACTGTGAAAAAATATGCTAGACGCGCTCAATTGGGTGAAATTTTTGAATTAGATCGTGCTACTTTGAAATCCGATGGTGTTTTTCGTAGCAGTCCAAGGGGTTGGTTTACTTTTGGGCATGCTTCGTTTGCTTTGCTCTTCTTCTTCGGACACATTTGGCATGGCGCTAGAACCTTGTTTAGAGATGTTTTTGCTGGTATTGATCCAGATTTAGATGCTCAAGTGGAATTTGGAGCATTCCAAAAACTCGGAGATCCAACTACAAGAAGACAAGTAGTTTGATACAATATTGCTTTGTTACTTGTTACTTTTCATTTTTATTTTGTGATTTGATATAGGGTACCGGATAAATCTTGATTTGAATCACTGCCTTTTCTTTGACTTTTGACTCTTGTTCTTTTTTTATCCGGGAGACGATCCCCAATAAACAGGTATGGAAGCTATAATTGTAAACCACGATCAAATCTATGGAAGCATTGGTTTATACATTCCTTTTAGTCTCAACTCTAGGAATAATTTTTTTCGCTATCTTTTTTCGAGAACCGCCTAAAGTTCCAACTAAAAAGGTGAAATGATTTTTCATTATCTCAATTGAAAGTAATGATCCTCCCAATATTGGGAGGATCATTACTTCAACTAGTCCCCGTGTTCCTCGAATGGATCTCTTAGTTGTTGAGAGGGTTGCCCAAAAGCAGTATATAAGGCGTACCCAGTAAAACTTACAAGTAAACCGGATAAAAAGATGGCAACTAGGGTTGCTGTTTCCATTATTATATAGTTTTAAGACATTATATAGTTTTAAGACCACAATGGATCTATGATAAGATCATTTATTTACAACGGAATGGTATACAAAGTCAACAGATCTTACTGAATATAAAATATTATGGCTACACAAACCGTTGAGGGTAGTTCTAGATCTGGCCGCCCCAAACGAACTAATGCAGGGAGTTTATTGAAACCATTGAATTCAGAATATGGTAAAGTAGCTCCTGGGTGGGGAACTACTCCTTTGATGGGTCTCGCAATGGCTCTATTTGCGATATTCCTATCGATTATTTTGGAGATTTATAATTCTTCCATTTTACTGGATGGAATTTCAATGAATTAGATTCACAAGAACCATTAACTGGCTTTTTCAATACAAAATGAAGCGTTTAGGTTTATGATTTTTATCCCATTCTATTTTGGTAGTTCGACCGTGGAATTTCTTTGTTTCTGTATTTCCGGAATATGAGTGTGTGACTTGGTATAATTGATCCTATGGATAGTACAGAGAATGGGTCTGTCATCTTGATAGAGATGGTTTTACTTCGTCGGATATTCATTCTAGTATCTGGAGCACGGAATATATATATGAAATAGATTACAAAGTATTAGAACTATGATTCATACTTAATAGTTAGACCTCGTGGCCGGACTTCTAAATTTTTTTTTTTTTTTTCAAACTAAACTTTCGTTTAGGCTTATTTTGATCAAAGGACAAAGGTTTCTTTGGATTTTTAGTCATTATATCTATTCATTGAATAAGTGATGATCCAACGGTTCTTACTCAGGGAATTTTGGGACTTAGTTTGAAAGGGTTTTATTGAATCATCGTGGTTCTAGTATGAATCTGAGGTTTTAATCAATTAATAGGGTCTTAACAAGATAATTCCTATCAATAATAAAGAAAACAGCAGTAAAGCCGCACTACACATAAATAACAACAAATAAAATAGGTAAATAGAAGATTCAAGAGGCCTATAACGATCAATATATAGACGAATGAGCCGACTTGATTTTTTGGCATTATAACCACAAAGAGGAGTTTTCGGATTTTTATTCTTTCGTATCTTCAGAAAAAATGAATCATAGAATTAAGAAATTTAAAACTTTCTATTACACACATCCGTTAGAACTAGTATTTGTGTGTTTCTGTTTGAGCCGTATGAGATGAAATTTTCATATACGGTTCTCCGGGGGGGAGTCTCCGTGATTTACCTATCTCAATAAAATCTATGATTGGTTCGAAGAACGTCTTGAGATTCAGGCAATTGCCGATGATATAACTAGTAAATATGTTCCTCCTCACGTCAACATATTTTATTGTCTAGGAGGAATTACGCTTACTTGTTTTTTAGTACAAGTAGCTACAGGGTTTGCTATGACTTTTTATTATCGTCCGACCGTTACAGAGGCTTTTGCTTCTGTTCAATATATAATGACTGAA